GTTGTCGTAGCTTAAAATAAAGCATTACACTGAAGATGTTAAGATAGGCTCTAGTACAGCCTCGAAAACACAAAGGCTTGGTCCTGACTTTCCTATCAGCTTTAACCAAATTTACACATGCGAGTATCCGCGCCCCTGTGAGAATGCCCTGTAGTTCCCCTCCCGGGAACAAGGAGCAGGTATCAGGCACATATCTTGATAGCCCACAACACCTTGCTTAGCCACACCCTCAAGGGAATCCAGCAGTGATAAACATTAAGCCAATAAGTGCAAACTTGACTTAGTTATGGTTAAAAGGGCCGGTAAAACTCGTGCCAGCTACCGCGGTTATACGAGAGACCCAAGTTGACAGGCTCCGGCGTAAAGCGTGGTTAAGGAACAATAAACACTAAAGCCGAACACTTACTAAGCTGTCATACGCTTACGAAAGTAAGAAGCCCATTTACGAAGGTGGCTTTATCACACCTGAACCCACGAAAGCCAAGATACAAACTGGGATTAGATACCCCACTATGCTTTGCCCTAAACATTGATAGCTTAATACAACTGCTATCCGCCTGGAAACTACGAGCAATAGCTTAAAACCCAAAGGACTTGGCGGTGCTTTAGACCCACCTAGAGGAGCCTGTTCTATAACCGATAATCCCCGTTTAACCTCACCTTTCCTAGCCATTCCCGCCTATATACCGCCGTCGCCAGCTTACCCTATGAAGGTCTTCTAGTAAGCACAATTGGTACAACCCAGAACGTCAGGTCGAGGTGTAGCGTATGGAAAGGGAAGAAATGGGCTACATTCCCTATTATAGCGAATCACGGATAATAATACTGAAACGTGTATCTAGAAGGAGGATTTAGCAGTAAGCAGAAAGCAGAGCGTTCCGCTGAAACTGGCCCTGAAGCGCGCACACACCGCCCGTCACTCTCCCCAAGCGTATTTTTATAACTTAACTTAAACCTTTTACTAGCAAAGGGGAGGCAAGTCGTACATGGTAAGTGTACCGGATGGTGCACTTGGCAAACCAAAGCATAGTTCAAAGCAGAACACCCCCTTTACACGGAGGAAATATTCGTTCAATTCGAGTTGCCTTGATGCTGACCCGCTAGCCCAACCTAACCCAAAAACAACAAAACACAGTAACTAAACCCAAAAACACGAACATCTTTATGAACAAACCATTTTTCCCCCTTAGTATGGGTGACAGAAAAGGAACTAACGGAGCGATAGAGATAGTACCGCAAGGGAACGCTGAAAAACTAAATGAAATAAACAAGTAAAGCCTAAAAAAGCAGAGACCTTATCTCGTACCTTTTGCATCATGATTTAGCCAGTGTAACCCAAGCAAAGAGCACTTTAGTTTGATAACCCGAAACTTTGTGAGCTACTCCAAGGCAGCCTAATTAATAGGGCCAACCCGTCTCTGTGGCAAAAGAGTGGGAAGACCTTTGAGTAGAGGTGATAAACCTACCGAACTTAGTAATAGCTGGTTGCCCAAGAACTGGATAGAAGTTCAGCCTCCCGGCTTCTTTCTTCCCCAATCCCTATGTATCTCAATAGATATTGCAAGAAACCAGGAGAGTTAGTCAAAGGGGGTACAGCCCCTTAGAAACAAGATACAACTTTTTTAGGAGGATAAAGATCATATTTAACTAAGGCAAGACATCAGGGTGGGCTTGAAAGCAGCCATCCCCTCAAAAAGCGTTAAAGCTCAGACACCTATCATCATAAGCCCCAAGTTTCGACCATTATTTCTTACTCCCCTAATCCTACTGGGCCTTCCCATGCAAACATGGGAGTGATCCTGCTAAAATCAGTATATAGGAGGGCCTAACGGCCCTCTCCCTGCATATGTGTAAATCGGAAACGGACAACCCACCGAACCTTAACGGCCCCAAACACAGAGGGAACTGAACCACAAATAAAACAACCAGAAAAACACCCAAACAGATAACCGTTAATCCCACACAGGTATGCTCTTAGGGAAAGACTAAAAGAAAGAGAAGGAACTCGGCAAACACACTCAGCCTCGCCTGTTTACCAAAAACATCGCCTCTTGCTAAACCGAAAATATAAGAGGTCCCGCCTGCCCTGTGACTATATGTTTAACGGCCGCGGTATTTTGACCGTGCGAAGGTAGCGCAATCACTTGTCTCTTAAATGGGGACCTGTATGAATGGCATAACGAGGGCTTGACTGTCTCCTCTTTCAAGTCAATGAAATTGATCTCCCCGTGCAGAAGCGGGGATACGCTCATAAGACGAGAAGACCCTATGGAGCTTTAGGCACTAAAGCAGATCAGCATTAATACCCTAAACACAGGGCACGAATAAACTGAACCCTGCCCTAATGTCTTAGGTTGGGGCGACCGCGGAGAAATAAAAAACCCCCGCAAGGACCGAATGTACTACATTCACAACCAAGAGCGACAGCTCTAATTAACAGACACTTCTGACCAATAAGATCCGGCAACGCCGATCAATGGACCAAGTTACCCTAGGGATAACAGCGCAATCTCCTCTTAGAGCCCGTATCAACGAGGAGGTTTACGACCTCGATGTTGGATCAGGACATCCTAATGGTGCAGCCGCTATTAAGGGTTCGTTTGTTCAACGATTAAAGTCCTACGTGATCTGAGTTCAGACCGGAGTAATCCAGGTCGGTTTCTATCTATGTAATGATCTTTTCTAGTACGAAAGGACCGAAAAGAGGGGGCCCATGTTAAAACATGCCTCACCCCCACCTAATGAAAGCAGCTCAATCAGGTAAAGGGGCGTCGTCCCTTTGTCTGAGAGAACGACAAGTTGGAGTGGCAGAGCCCGGTTACATTGCAAAAGGCCTAAGCCCTTTGTACAGAGGTTCAAGTCCTCTCTCCAACTATGATCTCAACGCTTTTCACGCACATTATCAACCCCTTAGCCTACATCGTCCCCGTACTTCTAGCTGTCGCTTTCCTCACACTAGTTGAACGAAAAGTCCTAGGATATATACAATTCCGAAAAGGCCCTAATATCGTTGGGCCCTACGGCCTTCTTCAACCAATCGCCGACGGCGTAAAACTATTTACCAAAGAACCCATTCGCCCCTCGACCGCCTCTCCCATTCTATTTCTCCTCGCCCCAATACTAGCCCTCACCCTTGCCCTTACCCTATGGGCCCCTCTCCCCATACCCTACCCCATCCTAGACTTAAATTTAGGTATTCTCTTTATTCTAGCACTGTCCAGTTTAGCAGTATACTCCATTCTAGGCTCAGGCTGAGCATCCAACTCAAAATATGCCCTCATCGGGGCCCTACGAGCCGTAGCACAAACTATTTCGTATGAAGTCAGCCTCGGATTAATCCTCTTAAACGCAATTATTTTTACCGGGGGCTTTACCCTACAAACCTTTAGTACAGCCCAAGAAGCTACTTGACTTCTACTACCAGCCTGGCCTCTAGCCGCAATATGATACATCTCCACGCTAGCAGAGACTAACCGGGCACCCTTCGATCTAACCGAAGGAGAATCAGAGTTGGTTTCAGGCTTTAACGTAGAATATGCAGGAGGCCCTTTCGCCTTATTTTTCCTAGCTGAGTACGCTAATATCCTCCTCATAAATACCCTTTCTGCCACCCTCTTCTTAGGTGCCTCCCACATCCCTGCCACCCCTGAACTAACAGCCATTAATTTAATGACAAAAGCAGCACTCCTCTCCTTACTTTTCCTTTGAGTTCGAGCCTCCTACCCTCGGTTCCGATACGACCAACTAATGCATTTAATCTGAAAAAACTTCCTCCCACTCACACTTGCCCTAGTTATCTGACATCTCGCACTTCCCATCGCATTCGCCGGCCTCCCCCCTCAAATTTAACTACGGAACTGTGCCTGAAGCAAAGGACCACTTTGATAGAGTGTATCATGAGGGTTAAAGCCCCTCCAGCTCCTTAGAAAGAAGGGACTCGAACCCTAACTAAAGAGATCAAAACTCTCAGTGCTTCCATTACACCACTTCCTAAGTAGAGTCAGCTAAACAAGCTCTTGGGCCCATACCCCAAACATGTAGGTTAAACCCCCACCTCTACTAATGAACCCATATATCTTAGCCACTCTATTATTTAGCCTTGGACTAGGAACCACTATCACATTTGCAAGCTCCCACTGACTACTTGCCTGAATAGGCCTAGAAATTAACACCCTCGCTATTCTCCCCCTTATAGCACAACAGCACCATCCCCGGGCAGTTGAAGCAACCACAAAATATTTTCTTACTCAAGCAACAGGAGCTGCCACCCTTCTATTTGCCAGCACTACCAATGCATGGCTGACAGGCCAATGAGATATCCTACAAATATCTCACCCCCTTGCAACCACCCTAGCTATCCTTGCCCTTTCTCTAAAAGTAGGGCTCGCCCCACTTCACACATGATTACCCGAAGTGCTCCAAGGACTAGACTTAACTACAGGGCTCATCTTATCAACCTGACAAAAACTAGCACCCTTCGCCCTTCTTCTTCAGATTCAACCAACAAACCCAACAATCTTAATTATCCTTGGTGTCACCTCAACCCTTGTTGGAGGCTGAGGGGGCCTTAATCAAACACAACTCCGAAAAATCATAGCATATTCCTCCACTGCCCACCTAGGCTGAATAATCTTAGTCCTTCAATTCTCACCCTCTTTAACCCTTCTTACCCTACTCACATACTTGATCATAACATCCTCAACATTCCTTGTATTAAAGCTAAACAAATCAACAAGCATTAACATACTAGCCACCTCTTGAGCAAAATCCCCTGCACTTACAACCCTTACCCCTCTTATTCTCCTGTCCCTAGGAGGCCTTCCACCACTAACAGGTTTTATACCAAAATGACTCATCCTCCAAGAATTAACTAAACAAGACCTGGTACCCATCGCCACCCTAACCGCACTCACCGCCCTATTAAGCCTTTACTTTTACCTACGATTAACATATGCTATGACACTCACCATCTCCCCCAACAACGTAACAGGTACAACCCCATGGCGCCTTCATACCTCACAACTAACACTTCCACTTGCCATTCTAACCATAGCAACAATTCTCCTTCTCCCACTAACCCCAACAATACTAACTCTATTAACCCTATAAGAGGCTTAGGATAACATCAGACCAAGGACCTTCAAAGCCCTTAGTGGGAGTGAAAATCTCCCAGCCCCTGATAAAACTTGCGAGACACTAACTCACATCTCCTGTATGCAAAACAGGTGCTTTAATTAAGCTAAAGCTTTCTAGACAGGTAGGCTTCGATCCTACAAACTCTTAGTTAACAGCTAAGCGCTCAAACCGGCGGGCATCTATCTAGCTTTCCTCCGCCTATTTCAACATAGACAGTAGGCGGAGGAAAGCCCCGGCAAACGTCTAGCTTGCTTCTTCAGATTTGCAATCTGATATGTTAAACACCTCGGGGCTTGGTAAGAAGAGGAATTTAACCTCCGTCTATGGGACTACAATCCACCGCTTAAGCATTCAGCCATCCTACCTGTGGCCATCACGCGTTGATTCTTTTCGACTAATCATAAAGACATTGGTACCCTTTATCTTGTATTTGGTGCCTGAGCCGGAATAGTAGGGACCGCCCTTAGCCTACTTATTCGAGCTGAACTAAGCCAGCCTGGCGCCCTGCTCGGCGATGATCAAATCTATAATGTAATTGTCACAGCACATGCTTTCGTAATAATTTTCTTTATAGTAATGCCAATCATGATTGGTGGCTTTGGAAACTGACTTGTACCCCTTATAATTGGTGCCCCCGATATAGCATTCCCCCGAATAAATAATATGAGCTTCTGACTTCTCCCTCCCTCCTTCCTGCTCCTTCTAGCTTCTTCTGGGGTAGAAGCTGGTGCTGGTACTGGCTGAACAGTTTACCCGCCTCTAGCAGGAAACCTGGCCCATGCAGGGGCATCTGTAGACCTAACTATCTTCTCCCTGCATCTAGCAGGGATTTCATCAATTCTAGGGGCAATTAATTTTATTACCACCATCATCAACATGAAGCCCCCTGCCACCTCTCAGTACCAAACACCTTTATTTGTATGAGCTGTCCTAATTACAGCGGTGTTACTACTCTTGTCCCTTCCTGTTCTTGCCGCTGGCATTACAATACTTCTAACAGATCGTAACCTCAACACCACTTTCTTTGACCCGGCCGGAGGGGGAGATCCGATCCTCTATCAACACCTATTCTGATTCTTTGGTCACCCTGAAGTCTATATTCTTATTCTTCCTGGTTTCGGAATGATTTCCCATATTGTTGCGTACTACGCTGGTAAAAAAGAACCATTCGGTTATATGGGTATGGTCTGAGCTATGATGGCCATCGGTCTTTTAGGGTTTATCGTATGAGCACATCACATGTTCACAGTTGGAATGGACGTAGATACACGTGCATATTTTACATCTGCTACCATGATCATTGCAATCCCCACGGGTGTTAAAGTCTTTAGCTGACTAGCCACACTTCACGGAGGATCCATTAAATGAGAGACCCCACTTCTGTGGGCACTTGGTTTTATTTTCCTCTTTACAGTAGGAGGCCTGACAGGAATTGTTCTAGCTAATTCTTCACTAGACATTGTTCTGCATGACACATATTATGTTGTTGCACACTTCCACTACGTACTCTCAATGGGTGCCGTATTCGCCATTGTAGCTGCCTTCGTACACTGATTCCCCCTATTTACAGGTTATACCCTACACAGCACTTGAACAAAAATCCACTTCGGTATCATGTTTGTAGGCGTAAATCTTACCTTCTTCCCTCAACACTTCTTAGGCCTGGCTGGAATGCCTCGACGATACTCAGACTACCCAGATGCTTACACCCTATGAAATACCGTCTCTTCTATTGGGTCTATAATTTCCCTTGTAGCAGTAATTATGTTCCTGTTTATTATCTGGGAAGCATTCGCCTCTAAACGTGAAGTTCTAGCAACAGAACTAACCTCAACTAACGTAGAGTGACTCCACGGCTGCCCTCCGCCATACCACACATTTGAGGAGCCCGCATTTGTTCAAATCCGATCAAACTAAGCGAGAAAGGGAGGAGTCGAACCCCCGTATGATGGTTTCAAGCCAACCACATAACCGTTCTGTCACTTTCTTCATAAGACACTAGTAAAACCGACTATTACATCGCCTTGTCGAGGCGTAATTGCGGGTTTGAATCCCGCGTATCTTATAACACCAATGGCCCATCCCACACAACTAGGTTTACAAGATGCAGCTTCACCGGTAATAGAGGAACTTTTGCACTTCCACGATCACGCCTTAATAATTGTCTTTCTTATTAGCACACTAGTTCTTTACATCATTGTGGCCATGGTTTCCACCAAACTAACCAATAAATACATCTTAGACTCCCAAGAAATCGAAATTATTTGAACGATTTTACCTGCCGTAGTCTTAATCCTTATTGCGCTTCCCTCCCTTCGCATCCTCTACCTAATAGACGAAATTAATGACCCGCACATTACAATTAAAGCCATGGGTCACCAATGATACTGAAGCTACGAATATACCGACTATGAAGACCTCGGGTTTGACTCATACATAATCCCTACACAAGACCTAACCCCTGGCCAATTCCGCCTACTAGAAGCAGACCACCGAATGGTGGTTCCCTTAGACTCGCCAGTTCGGGTCCTAGTCTCTGCCGAAGATGTCCTTCACTCATGAGCAGTCCCAGCCCTGGGGGTCAAAATAGACGCCGTCCCTGGCCGTTTAAACCAAACAGCTTTCATTACCTCCCGACCAGGAGTATTCTACGGACAATGCTCAGAAATCTGTGGTGCTAACCACAGCTTTATACCAATTGTAGTTGAAGTTGTTCCTCTAGAACACTTTGAGAACTGATCTTCATTCATACTTCAAGACGCCTCGCTAAAAAGCTGAACAAGGAGTAGCGTTAGCCTTTTAAGCTAAAAACTGGTGATTACCGACCACCTTTAGCGACATGCCCCAACTCCTCCCACAACCCTGATTTGGTACCCTACTCTTTGCCTGAGTAGTTTTCCTAGCCTTTTTTCCTAAAAAAGTAATAGCCCACACTTTTCCTTATCAACCCACATCTCTCAAGCCCCAAAAACTAGAGAAAAACTCCTGAAACTGACCCTGAGTGTAAGCTTTTTTGACCAATTTATAAGCACAACATATTTAGGAATCCCCTTAATTGCATTAGCCCTCATCTTCCCGTCCATTCTTTATCCAACACAAACAAACCGGTGGCTCAACAACCGACTTCTAACCCTGCAAAACGCATTTATTAACCGCTTCACCCACCAGCTACTCCTACCCTTAAACGTAGGGGGGCATAAATGAGCCGCCCTTCTAGCCTCTTTAATGCTCTTTTTAATTTCATTAAATATACTCGGACTATTGCCGTATACCTTTACCCCTACCGCTCAATTGTCCCTCAACTTAGGATTTGCAGTTCCCCTTTGATTAGCAACCCTTATTATTGGAATACGAAACCAACCAAACCATGCCCTAGGACACCTCTTACCAGAAGGAACTCCTAATCTCCTAATCCCAATACTTATTGTTATCGAGACAATTAGCCTATTCATTCGACCCCTAGCCCTGGGTGTCCGACTGACTGCCAACCTAACGGCCGGGCATTTACTCATTCAACTAATCTCTACAGCCGTATTTGTTCTTCTTCCACTTATGCCTTCCGTGGCCATTCTCACAGCAACAGTCCTTGTTCTATTAACACTTCTAGAAGTTGCCGTAGCCATGATTCAAGCCTACGTCTTCGTACTGCTTCTAACACTGTACCTACAAGAAAACATCTAATGGCACATCAAGCACACGCATATCATATAGTTGACCCAAGCCCTTGACCCCTGACAGGCGCAGTCGCCGCCCTACTAATAACCTCAGGACTTGCAATTTGATTCCACTTCCACTCTACGACACTCATTGTTTTAGGTACAATCCTTCTTCTCCTGACAATATACCAATGATGACGAGATATCGTACGAGAAGGCACATTCCAAGGTCACCACACACCTCCTGTGCAAAAAGGCCTCCGATATGGAATAATTCTTTTTATTACATCAGAAGTCTTTTTCTTTTTAGGCTTCTTCTGGGCCTTCTATCACTCAAGTCTTGCCCCCACCCCTGAACTAGGGGGCTGCTGACCCCCCACAGGCATCACCACTCTAGACCCCTTCGAAGTTCCCCTACTCAATACAGCAGTACTACTTGCATCGGGAGTAACAGTAACCTGGGCCCACCATAGCATTATAGAACGAGAACGAAAACAAACCATTCAATCCCTTACACTCACAATTCTCCTGGGCTTCTATTTTACATTCCTTCAAGGCATGGAATACTACGAAGCCCCCTTCACAATTGCAGACGGCGTTTACGGCTCAACCTTCTTTGTAGCTACCGGCTTCCACGGCCTACACGTTATTATTGGTTCTACTTTCCTAGCCGTATGCTTACTACGACAAGTCCAATACCATTTTACATCCGAACACCACTTTGGATTCGAAGCAGCTGCCTGATACTGACATTTCGTAGACGTTGTTTGACTTTTCTTATATATTTCCATCTACTGATGAGGCTCCTAATCTTTCTAGTATTAAATTGAGTATAAGTGACTTCCAATCACCCGGTCTTGGTTAAACCCCAAGGAAAGATAATGAACCTAGTTTCAACTGTTATCACTATTGCTCTCACCCTGTCAGTTGCTCTAGCCATCCTATCCTTTTGATTACCCCTAATAAACCCAGATCATGAAAAATTATCCCCCTATGAATGTGGCTTTGACCCCCTCGGCACAGCCCGACTTCCATTCTCCCTCCGATTCTTCCTTGTTGCCATCTTATTCCTTTTATTTGACTTAGAAATTGCCCTCCTACTACCACTTCCTTGAGGGGACCAACTGGCCTCCCCCACACTTACATTTTTATGGGCCTCTATTGTTCTAATTCTCCTCACCTTGGGACTTATTTACGAATGACTCCAAGGCGGCTTAGACTGGGCCGAATCGGCGATTAGTTTAAATAAAACCCTTGATTTCGGCTCAAACACTTATGGTTAAACCCCATAATCTCCCAATGACTCCCGTGCACTTTGCTTTCTCATCCGCTTTTACCCTGGGCCTTACAGGCTTAGCATTTCACCGAACCCACCTCCTCTCTGCCCTCCTCTGCCTAGAAGGAATAATGCTTTCCCTGTTCATTGCTCTATCCCTCTGAACTGTTCAACTAAACGCCACAAGCTTCTGCACAGCCCCTATACTATTGTTAGCTTTCTCGGCCTGTGAAGCAAGTGCAGGACTTGCCCTACTAGTAGCAACAGCCCGTACTCATGGAACCGACCACCTTCAAAGCCTAAACTTACTTCAATGTTAAAAGTCCTCATCCCCACTTTAATACTTGTCCCAACTGCTTGACTGACACCAGCTAAATGACTTTGACCCACAACCCTCACCCACAGTATACTAATTGCGTTCATCAGCCTTTCATGACTAAAACATGCCATAGAAACAGGCTGGACCACCCTGAACCTATTTATGGCAACTGACCCCCTATCTACACCCCTGCTAGTCCTTACATGCTGGCTTCTCCCCCTTATAATCCTAGCAAGCCAAAATCACACAGCAATAGAGCCTATCAATCGCCAACGCATATATATTTCATTATTAACATCCCTTCAAATCTTCCTCATTCTAGCCTTCGGTGCAACTGAAGTAATTATATTTTATGTAATATTTGAAGCAACCCTTATCCCAACCCTAATCCTCATTACCCGATGAGGAAATCAAACTGAACGCCTTAATGCAGGGGTCTACTTCTTATTTTACACCTTAGCGGGTTCTCTCCCCTTACTTGTCGCCCTTCTCCTCCTACAAAATTATACTGGGACACTTTCTCTCTTTACTCTACCATTCTCACAACCTCTCCACCTCTCATCTAACGCCGACAAGCTATGATGGGCAGGCTGCCTACTAGCATTCCTTGTTAAAATGCCATTGTACGGCGTCCATCTTTGATTACCCAAAGCACACGTCGAAGCTCCTGTCGCAGGGTCAATGGTACTTGCTGCGGTTCTCCTCAAACTAGGCGGCTACGGGATAATACGAATAATTGTTATACTAGACCCGCTTACCAAAGAACTGAGCTACCCCTTCCTAATCTTCGCATTATGGGGGGTTATTATAACAGGCTCAATCTGTCTCCGCCAAACTGACCTAAAATCCCTAATTGCTTATTCCTCAGTTAGCCATATAGGCTTAGTAGTAGGAGGTATCCTTATTCAAACCCCCTGAGGATTTACAGGAGCCCTAATCCTTATAATTGCCCACGGACTGACCTCTTCTGCTTTATTTTGCCTAGCCAACACAAACTACGAACGAACACACAGCCGAACTATACTCCTGGCACGCGGCCTGCAAGTTGTTCTTCCCCTAATGACAGCCTGATGATTCATCGCCAGCCTTGCTAACCTCGCACTTCCCCCGCTACCTAATTTGATAGGAGAATTAATAATTATTACCTCCCTATTTAACTGATCATGATGGACAATTGTATTAACCGGAGGGGGGACCCTCATCACTGCAAGCTACTCTCTCTACATGTTCTTAATGACCCAACGGGGCCCCCTCCCCTCACATATTCTTGGCCTCGAACCTTCCCACTCACGAGAGCACCTGCTCATAACCCTTCATCTTCTGCCCCTTCTCCTCCTCATTCTTAAGCCCGAGCTAATTTGAGGCTGGGCCAGCTGTAGATATAGTTTAAATAAAAACATTAGATTGTGATTCTAAAAACAGGGGTTAAAGCCCCCTTATCCACCGGGGAAGGTTCGCTAACAGATGAACCCTGCTAAGTTTCATCACCCCGGTTGAACTCCGGAGCTGTCCTCGAAACTTTACTCCCAAAGGATAATAGTTATCCGTCGGTCTTAGGAACCGAAGACTCTTGGTGCAACTCCAAGTGGCAGTTATGCACACTCCTTCCATTATTATAACCTCAAGCCTACTCATGATCTTTTCCCTGTTGATTATTCCTGTGTTAACAACCTTGAATCCTCTCCCCCGAAAAGAAGATTGAGCCCACACACATGTAAAGACAGCAGTAAAACTGGCCTTTTTTGTTAGCCTTCTTCCCCTTTTCTTATTTCTTAGTGAGGGAGCGGAGACCATTGCTTCCTCATCAAGCTGAATAAATACGCTAACTTTTGATATTAAACTCAGCTTAAAATTTGACCACTACTCCGTCATTTTTACACCTGTTGCCCTATATGTTACATGATCAATCCTAGAATTTGCCTCCTGATACATACATGCCGACCCCAATATAAACCGATTCTTTAAATATCTTTTAATTTTCCTAATTGCAATGATTATTTTAGTCACAGCAAACAACCTCTTCCAGCTCTTTATCGGGTGAGAAGGGGTTGGAATTATATCCTTCCTCCTAATCGGCTGATGGCATGGCCGGGCAGATGCAAATACTGCAGCCCTACAAGCAGTCATTTATAATCGCGTTGGAGACATCGGCCTAATTTTTGCAATAGCATGAATAGCATCACATCTCAACTCATGAGAACTTCAACAAATCTTTACAGCAGCTAAAGACTTTGACCTCACCTACCCCCTCCTTGGATTAATCGTAGCCGCTACAGGTAAATCTGCCCAATTCGGCCTACACCCATGACTCCCCGCTGCCATAGAGGGTCCTACACCCGTGTCTGCGCTACTCCACTCCAGCACCATGGTTGTTGCAGGTATCTTTCTTCTAGTCCGAATGAGCCCCCTTCTAGAAAACAATTCCACCGCCCTTACCACTTGTCTATGCCTTGGGGCCCTAACCACACTATTTACAGCCACGTGTGCTCTCACCCAAAACGACATTAAAAAAATCGTTGCATTCTCTACATCCAGTCAACTGGGCTTAATAATAGTGACAATCGGATTAAACCAACCCCAACTAGCATTTCTTCACATTTGTACCCACGCCTTCTTCAAAGCAATACTCTTCCTATGTTCAGGCTCTATTATTCACAGTCTCAATGACGAACAAGATATCCGCAAGATAGGAGGTATGCACCGCCTTACCCCCTTCACCTCGACCTGCCTAACCATCGGAAGCCTGGCCCTCACAGGCACCCCCTTCCTGGCCGGCTTCTTCTCCAAAGATGCTATCATCGAAGCCCTCAACACCTCATATCTTAACGCCTGAGCCCTTACCTTAACCCTTCTAGCCACCTCTTTCACGGCAATCTACAGCCTGCGCGTTATTTATTTCGTCTCAATGGGCCACCCACGCTTTAACTCACTTTCTCCTATTAATGAAAATAACCCCGCAGTCCTTAACCCTATCAAACGTCTAGCTTGAGGAAGTATCGTAGCCGGTCTTCTAATTACCTCTAATCTAGTCCCACTAAAAACACCAGTAATATCAATACCACCTATACTTAAGCTAGCCGCCTTAGCCGTTACAATCCTTGGACTAATAATTGCCCTAGAACTTGCATCCCTAGCAAGTAAGCAGTTTAAACCCGCCCCCTACCTACCTACCTTCCGCTTCTCAAATCTACTTGGCTTTTTCCCTATAATTATACACCGCTTCCCCCCCGCAATGAGTCTAGGGATAGGCCAATCCATTGCTAGCCAAATAATTGACCAAACCTGGTTAGAAAAAACAGGCCCCAAAGCTGCAGCCAAACTTAATAACCCACTTATTACGTCGACAAGTAACACCCAACGAGGCCTAGTAAAAACATATCTTATTTTTTTTCTTATTACCTTAATATTTGCCCTCTTGATCTTCTTTGTTTAAACAGCACGAAGAGTACCCCGACTTAACCCCCGAGTCAATTCTAAAACTACAAACAAAGTTAAAAGAAGAACCCCAGCGCTAACAACTAGCATCCACCCACCCTCCGAATACATCACCGCTACCCCTCCATTATCCGCACGAAAGATATAAAAAGGCCCCCACTCATCCGCCGAACCAGAAAGACCCCCGACCCACTCATGCCAGAATTTACTAGCCGCCCCAACCACAACAGCCATGTAACAACACATGTAAGCCACAACTGTCGGGTTAACCCAGGACTCCGGATAAGGTTCTGCGGCTAAAGCCGCAGAATACGCAAACACAACTAGCATCCCGCCTAAATAGATTAAAAAAAGAATCAAAGCCAAGAAAGGACTTCCAAATTCTACAAGAACTCCACACCCCACCCCCGCCACCATAACCAGCCCAAGGGCACCAAAAAAGGGAGAAGGATTTGAAGCAACCGCAATCGCCCCTACGATTCAACAAATTAAAAAACAAATAACAGCGAAGCACATAATTTCTACCAGGGCTCTAACCAGGACTAATGACTTGAAAAACCATCGTTGTTATTCAACTACAGAAACCCTGTTAATGGCCAGCCTCCGCAAAACCCATCCTCTCCTAAAGATTGCAAACGACGCACTCGTAGACCTCCCAGCCCCTTCCAATATCTCGGTCTGGTGAAATTTTGGTTCTCTGCTCGGTTTGTGTCTTATTGCCCAAATCCTTACAGGTCTATTTTTAGCTATACACTATACATCAGATATTGCCACAGCCTTTTCGTCTGTTGCCCACATTTGTCGAGATGTAAACTACGGCTGGCTAATCCGTAACATACATGCCAACGGGGCCTCCTTTTTCTTTATCTGCATTTATGCACATATTGGACGAGGACTTTACTATGGCTCCTACCTTTACAAAGAAACCTGAAATATTGGAGTCATCCTTCTCCTTCTAGTAATAATAACAGCCTTCGTTGGATACGTCCTCCCTTGAGGACAAATGTCCTTCTGAGGGGCTACTGTCATTACTAACCTCTTATCTGCAATCCCCTATGTCGGAAATACCCTAGTCCAATGGATTTGAGGGGGGTTTTCTGTAGATAATGCCACTCTTACCCGCTTCTTTGCATTCCATTTCTTATTTCCCTTTGTAATTGCAGCCGTCACACTTCTCCACCTTCTTTTCCTCCATGAAACGGGCTCAAACAACCCCCTCGGACTCAACTCTGATGCAGACAAAATCTCCTTCCACCCATACTTTTCATATAAAGATCTGCTAGGATTCGCAGCCCTGCTTATTGCACTTACATCCCTGGCACTTTTCTCGCCTAACCTGTTGGGAGACCCAGATAATTTTACCCCCGCTAACCCCCTTGTTACGCCACCCCACATTAAACCCGAATGGTACTTCCTATTCGCCTATGCTATCCTTCGGTCAATCCCTAACAAACTTGGAGGAGTCCTCGCGCTACTGGCTTCAATCTTAATCCTTATGCTAGTTCCGATCCTCCACACCTCTAAACAACGTGCCCTGACTTTCCGCCCTTTAACCCAGTTCTTATTCTGAGTTCTAATTGCCGACGTGGCAATTCTTACCTGAATCGGAGGGATACCCGTAGAACATCCTTTTATTATCATCGGCCAAATTGCATCCGTCCTGTACTTCTCACTTTTCCTCTTCCTCATACCAGCAGCTGGATGGGCCGAAAATAAAGTCCTTGAGTGACAATGTACTAATAGTTCAGAGACAGAACGCCGGTCTTGTAAGCCGGATGCCGGAGGCTAAAATCCCCCTTAGTACTCAAAGAGGGGAGATTTTAACTCCCACCTCTAGCTCCCAAAGCTAGAATTCTAAGCTAAACTACTCTTTGAAGTTTATATTACTTATAATACATTATTGATGATTAATACATGCTATGTATTAAAACCTAATTAAGATTATAACCATTTCTCCTATAATGCATACCTTGAAGGTAGACATAAAGACATAAACAGTTAAATCAACATATATAATGGTTATAATACATTATTGATGATTAATACATGCTATGTATTAAAACCTAATTAAGATTATAACCATTTCTCCTATAATGCATACCTTGAAGGTAGACATAAAGACATAAACAGTTAAATCAACATATATAATGGTTATAATACATTATTGATGATTAATACATGCTATGTATTAAAACCTAATTAAGATTATAACCATTTCTCCTATAATGCATACCTTGAAGGTAGACATAAAGACATAAACAGTTAAATCAACATATATAATGGTTATAATACATTAATGGTAAATTGTAAATATAACCTAATTAAGATCTCAAAATATGGTGATTTATCACCATTTCAAGTGAAATTAAACAAGTATGCACAGTAAGAACCGACCAATCATTTATTACTTAATGCATGAACTTATTGAAGGTGTTGAGACAATAATTGTACGGGTTTCTCACAGTGATCTATTCCTGGCATTTGGTTCCTATTTCAGGGTCATAAGATTAATCAATCCTCATAAATTTATCGACGCTTGCATAAGTTAATGGTGGTAATCATTCGACTCGTTACCCAGCAAGCCGAGCGTTCATTCCAGAGTGTAGGGGGTTCTCTTTTCTCTTTTTCCTTTCACAAACATTTCAGAGTGATCATAAAAATCAATACAAAGGTTGTACTAATCAGATTTGATTTACCAAAACGTTTATTGTAATGTTAAAAGATATTCTTATAAGCATATGCATAACTGATATCATGAGCATAAGTAGTTAAATTAACTCGAGACATATCTATAAGAATACCCCCGGGGGTTTTTTTCCTCGTTAAACCCCCCTACCCCCCTAAACTCCTAAGATCCTTAACACTCCTGTAAACCCCCGGAAACAGGAAGAATCTTAAGAAATTTATGAAACAAAAATTATTAAATTAAAATGTGTATATTATATTAATGTAATCTTAAAATTT